TATACAGGCAATGGCTGCCCCTGGCGGCTCAGGAACCGGCTCCAGCCGGGGCGGCTCATACCGCTCACCCGCTTCCCGCTGGGGGGGCCAATCCCGAGCAGCCTTGGCGTGACTTTGGGCCGCCGAGGCTGCTACCGGAGATAGCCCAAAATAGGGGGAGTACTCCGGATATCATTGAAGATATTTTGAGTACTCCGCCCAGTAGGAGCGAGAATCGAAGAATCAAAATTGGACCTAATCCAACAGATTGAGGATGCAGTCAAAGAGATATACGAGGGGGCAGTCATCAAATCAACTATGTCGATTTTAGTCTAATGACTAAATGGATCATTGATGATCAAGACGACGAGCGCCCCCCAACTCTCCGCTATATCCTAAAGCAGCTCCGTAGTAAGGGAGAGGGAAGCACGTACTATAAAAGCATGCTTCAGGCATGGATGAAAAGAAACTATCCCTAGTTTCTGTCGTCTTTGCCGAGCCTTATTTTCTTTTCTATGGACGTGTTTTGCTGGATAAGATAAGGAGGACCGCCCTTCGACGCTTCTTTCGCTGTATACCCCCTCCATCCTTCGGAGGTGGAAGAAAGGGTACTCTATTACGGGCCCCAGAACGCAAAAAAGGTGGGGGAGAAGCAAGCCGAACCTCTGATCGACCTGGACACATAAATCATTCTCGGCGTCGAGAGAGATTTGAGGATTCCGTAAGTAACTCAGTGAGTGCTTTCTAAGAAGGGCTGGGCTTGGAAGAAGAAAATGAAATACGAACAACCGCGCTGGTCGTAATAGATCGACTTTCATGCTAGTTCTTGCTCCAGCATGAAAGCTCCATTTCCGGGAAGGACGACGTACCATGATACTTTCTGTTTCGTCGAGCCCTGCTTTAGTCTCTGGTTTGATGGTTGTACGTGCTAAAAATCCGGTACATCCCGTTTCGTTTCCCATCCCAGTCTTTCGCGACACTTCAGGTTTACTTCTTTTGTTAGGTCTCGACTTCTCCGCTATGATCTCCCCAGTAGTTCATATAGGAGCTATTGCCGCTTCATTCCTATTCGTGGTTATGATGTTCAATATTCAAATAGCGGAGACTCACGAAGAAGTATTGCGCTATTTACCAGTGAGTGGTATTATTGGACTGATCCTTTGGTGGGAAATGTTCTTCATTTTAGATAATGAAACCATTCCATTACTACCAACCCACAGAAATACGACCTCTCTGAGATATACGGTTCATGCCGGAAAGGTACGAAGTTGGACTAATTTGGAAACATTGGGCAATTTACTTTATACCTACTATTCCGTCCGGTTTTTGGTTCCTAGTCTGATTTTATTAGTAGCCATGATTGGGGCTATAGTACTGACTATGCATAGGACTACTAAGGTGAAAAGACAGGATGTATTCCGACGAAATGCTATTGATTTTAGGAGGACTATAATGAGGAGGACGACAGACCCACTCACGATCTACTAAAGGGCAAGTAGCTTGATATTGGTTCAAATCCAATTCGTGAGAAGAGTCCAATCCCGAGCAGAGTTCATACGTGAAGTTTCATTGTTGAATGAAGGTGAGTTCAAGGGCTTCTTTGATCGGGAAATGCACGCACTTCTTTTGTTGTCGTTAAGGTCCCTTCCCCCTGAGTTCAAGATGTCCCTTTCCGCTTCTCTTTCAGCAACTTCCCTCATTGGGATTGGTCAAGCTCCTTCACTTATTGCTCGATCCGATCCGGAACCTATTGGGATAGCACCTTTTTTTTTCTTCCTATTATTAGGTCTTCTTGCCCGTTAAGTTCCTCTACTGGTAGTCTAGTTGTAGTTTTGAGCGGGTTTAATAACAGAATCTGGAGAAGCTTTACAAAGTGGGTAGGTTCCTAGCTCAACAGAGGAAGGATCCCCAACATAAGGTAGCTTTCCCAAGGGAACTCACTCTACTTAAAGGTTTTTGAGGTACTTACTCAAGTATGGGAGGGAAGATTACTCTACAAACGAAGACGGGGAGGGGATACCCCAGGGAAGGGGGGAACACGTTAAGTTGCCAGTTCCGATCGAAGGAATAGGGGACAAGGTGCTCGACCAACTAATCAGTATTGGGGAGAACTAATCTAGCTATTAGCTAAAGGTAGATTGCTTTCAAGCCCCAAAGAATAAATCAATCTTAGTTAGATATAGATATTGTTCACTTAAATCGCTTCTTCTTTGCTATTACAGATTTCAGCATTCATCTTTGCTTATATCGCATGTTCCTCTATCGATGGTTCGGGTCGGGTGTCCTTAAAAACACAAAAGGGGTTGGTTATACGCCTTATCCGCATTTTTATATCACAAATCGGGAAGCGAAAGAGATGAATCACACGGGCGAGAGGGAACAGGCTTCAAGCAAACATTTTTTTCAAGTATAGCGCGAAGAGAGCATAGGAATTCTTCTCCAGGTCCAGTTGCAGCCGCTGCGTCTGCTGATTCGGATGCTTATGCTTACTATTCTCCCTCTGCCCTAGCTCCAAGATCTCAGTTTGTTGCACCAGGAACCGATTTCTCTTTAGCAAAAAACAGTTGGAACGCGGTCTCCTAGGTTTCCTCTTATCAGCCTTCTTGGAGGCATGCCAACAAGGTCTCACGATGAGCCACTCGCTTAGAGTTCGGTGCGAGGATCAACACCCTTCCTTCAGGCTAGTTCCGCTCTAGATAAGAAACCGACCCAAAGCATCGCAATAGACGCAACAGCAACCTGCACCCACCGGCACTTTTCCTTGACTTCTGTCGGTCCCCAGACTCCGAAAAAGTTTATGTTATTACGATCCGTCAGTACGAAACTATCAAGCTGAGCTAGATCTAGGCAGCAGGAGAGCACTTCTACTCAGAGCGGCCAAGCTCACTTCGCGCCAAACCAACAATCTGCACGCTTAGCCGCATTGTTCATCTTGACAGGGAAGGAGAAAGGAAGGCTATGAATTGAGCTAACGCCCTCTGTAACCCAAGGAAGGGGGTTGATCCTCGATTCGAGTCTCGTGTTGTGAGTGTCGTGTCTTGCGTTTCGAATTCATTTCGATTGGGAAAGTTTTCAGTGAGCCGATCCAGACCTAATTGATCTGGTTTCTGAGAGCACTGACAAGGCTTAACTCGCCGGTTGAAGAGAGCACTGAATCATTCGAAAGGGGAAAGATTTGAGTTCCATTTGGAATTGACTCAGAGAGGTCTGTGAGCTCGAGCTGGAAGAGGGCGGTGAAGCTTTCCTCGCGCTTAGCTAGTTTGGCTCGTGCCAGTGGGTGAAGGGTGCGCTTCGCATTGAAGTGCTACCCGGAACCTACCTGACTTCCTCGATGATTTGTTTGGATAGAGGTCGGAAGAAGCAGGCACACCCACCAAGTTTAGGGAGTCGGAGGTTAGTGATTCTTAAGCTAGCCTGTGACTGTCCCGTTGCTCTTCGTGAGCCATAGCAACAGGATTTCATAGAAAGAAAGCATTCGCAGTAAGCCTAGCGGCTTCCTATGATCACCGATCAAATAGCATCACGCTCAGGAAAGGATTTCTCCTCAAATCAAGTCAGTCTTCCCTCCGCTGGAAAGAACGGATCAAGAAGTGGTGGTTCAGTCACTTCGGTAGGGGATTCGCGATGCCATCTGTAGGGTCTTGCTGTTGATGGTACCTCACAATGGGGGTGCTGCCCAAGCGGAGCTAACTACAGGTCCGAATATACTGCGATCACCCAGACCTTTCTAATACTGAATCTAATACTGAAATCCTGTATACGAAATTTCTTCAGTTGCTTACTCGACCAGACCGAACACCCGAAAAAGAAGTTCTTTCTCCATCGAACGGAAATGGACGAAGAGCGAGGAGGTATTCTTCAGAGAGAAGAGCCTAGAGAAATTTCACGATAACTGAAGAGGGAATGCGGCTTGACTAGTTTATAATACTATAGACTTGGAAGGCTTTCCCAGTTCGCCCTAACGCAGTGTTAGGGTCACTACGAGCTGGACTCGTCGTGAAACTCACTTCTTCTTAGAGAAATGATGTGTGCTAGCCTTCCCTTCCAACCATCGGCGTATCCGCTTCCAGAGCTTATGCTTTATCCAATCCAGTTTGTGAGTCTATTCCCTTTCCTTTGGTTTCTGATCTCTCTGTCCCTCCCAACCATACCTCCCTTACCTTCTAAGGAAGGGGCACGGTTAGCCAATCACCTGGCATTGGGTCAAGAACTTAAGGAACGGGCGCAGAGCCCTAGTGAAGCGGTACCTCCATGCTGAACACCAACTCACACCGAATAGCCTTTGTTGCATCGTCACTTTCGGATCAAGATCCAGAAGAGGCTTTTGCGCCCACCTCCTTCTCTTCAGAGATATGGAACTCCAAGCCATCCACATTTGGGAAAACAACATACCTTGATGCAAACCTATATTCCCCTTAAACCTGCCCACCACCCATGAAAAGAAAGACTACATAGGGCCTCCTCCGCCCGCCCCCGCCCTGGTTCAAATACCATTCTTTTTCACTTTATCCTACCCCGCTCACTGCCCCTCAGGCTTAAAAAAACGCCTTTTCGTTGTCACCACTTACCTAGATCGATATGGCTAGTTTTCTAGCGATATTTCTAGCTTGAATTAAGTAAGGCTTCGAAGCCCCTCTCCTCTCTCTGTAACTAGAGAGGTAGGCAAACCTGAGTTTAGAGCCACCTCGATTCGGGATGTCGGAACACCAACCGGATAGGAAACCGAATCCTAAACTGACTTCGGAACAGGTTCGAGAGCTTCGATCGAAACCCTTTCCTATCTAGTGTCAGCTGATCCTTCAGCGTCTGCACCAACTAAATCGGAAGCTTAATTCGAAAGACGAGAGTGGTATCTGTACCGGCTTGCTCGCCTTCCTGCCTTCCTTCCGTGGCTTCCTGACCTCGTAGCTGAATAGCTTGAGTTTTGAGGAATAGGCATCAACCCCAAGACGGATATGGCAAAGTTCACCTAGGAATTGGAGAGCGAGAGGAGCTTCTGTTTGAGCGGCAGCGAGAGGCCA